TAGGATTTTCGGTATTTTTTTGTATTCGAATTTCATTTGTATTCTATATATTAGATAGAATACAAATAGGATAATATTCAGATTATATGATTCTGGTTGTGATTAATCGTTTGCTATGTCAGTATGTGTACGTAGGTATTAAGTATATAAGGTCATCCTTTCTGTCATTTTTAAAGAGGGATTCTAGTTCCTAATGCAACGTAGTCAGTTTCATTCGTTAGAACATCTTCCATCGAGTCTCTGCACCTATCCCTTTTTTTTTTATTCTCATTTTCTATTTTTTTTTTTTATCAAAAAAAGATTTGGCTCAGGATTGCCCATTTTTAGTTCCAGGGTTTCTCTGAATTTGGAAGTTACCACTTAGCAGGTTTCCATACCAAGGCTCAATCCAATCAAGTCCGTAGCGTCTACCAATTTCGCCATATCCCCCTTTGAGACAAGGATCCTGTTGTAATTCCACCCACCTCTTTCATTGATCTTGGAACTGTTGAATTCATTAGGTAATTCTTATATCAAATAAGTGTATGCTGCTATTTTCTTTTTTGTCCTCTATCATTTCTATTGTATGAACCTTATTTGTTATTTGTTTAAATTCGAAAACATTCTATCATTGATGTATCCACAATTCAATACGGATAGATGTATACCACATATATGTATGCCTTTCCTCCTCCTTCATTTTGACAGCACGATCTTGAATACAGTAACGGTCGATACGATATTTATTCTTTTTTTTGTCCTATTGTGTAGAATGATAGAATCCAAATTTCGATCAGTTTTAGTCATATATTTTCATTATTCGAATAGAAATCAATAGAATATGATTCTCGTTAATTCTTAGTTATTTAGATATTTAGAATATAGATAGTTTCGTTGCGTGAAATTTAGATTATAGTATTACTTATAAGTATAGTTTTGTAGTTCTATTAGAATGATACCTTTCGAATGATAATAAATGAATTATTCATAATATGATTGAATTTCAGATTTGATTTCTTGTATTGATTTTATATGAATCTTCATATTGATGATATTAATCATATCATAGAATAAAAAATATTCTTAAAAAAAAATTAAATAATAATAACGAGAATATTAATCTTGATCATAAAAAAAAAGAAGAATAACTAGGTAATAGCTAAGATCCGGAAATTTCCTGTATTCCTATACACTATTGCTCTTATACTTATATTAGTATTAGCCCGCTTAGCTCAGAGGTTAGAGCATCGCATTTGTAATGCGATGGTCATCGGTTCGATTCCGATAGCTGGCTCTTTTTCTCTATGTATTTTTTTCTTTCCATGATTTAAAATATCTACTCCCCTTTTCTATAAATATTGGGTCACCGATCTATTATGTCACGGTAACTTGCAGCTATAGCTATGAATAAGAAAAGTTGATTAGAACAATTCGATTTCTACGGAAGAAATTGGAAAACTTAGCTTTCACCTGAACTGACTATAACTGACTGTATATATTTATATACAAAAAATATACAAAAAATCCGGATATTGAAAAAAAAAAATTTAGTTCATTCTGTTTTGTAGTACTTCACTAGATTGAGTTTTACTTTGCTGATCCTTTAGTTCAGTCTTAATTTAGATTTCTTTTGTAAAATGAAATTGAATCAAAAAGGAGCCTTTATATGTCTCGTTACCGGGGACCTCGTTTCAAAAAGATACGCCGTCTGGGGACTTTACCGGGACTAACTAGTAAAAAACCCAGATACGGAAGTGATCTTAAAACCCAATTGCGCTCTGCAAAAAAATCGCAATATCGTATTCGTTTAGAAGAGAAACAGAAATTGCGTTTTCATTATGGTTTGACAGAGCGACAATTACTTAAATATGTGCATATTGCTGGAAAAGCCAAAGGGTCAACAGGCCGGGTTTTACTACAACTCCTTGAGATGCGCTTGGATAACATCCTTTTTCAATTAGGTATGTCTTCGACTATTCCTGGAGCCAGACAATTAGTTAACCATAAACATATTTTAGTTAATGGCGATATAGTGGATATACCAAGTTATCGCTGCAAACCCCGAGATATTATTACTACGAAAGATAAAGAAAAATCGAGAGCTATGATTCAAAATTTTCTTGTTTCATCCCCCCGCGGAGAATTGCCAAACCATTTGACTATTGACTCTTTACAATATAAAGGATTTGTAAATCAAATAATAGATAGTAAATGGATCGGGTTGAAAATAAATGAGTTGTTAGTCGTAGAATATTATTCTCGTCAGACTTGATTCTAACGAAAATAAAAAAACAATGTTCATACAATACAATTTTGACTCCTTTCACTGAAGTAAATAGAGTACCTTGTCTCATTCACGTATTACAAACGGATCGGCAGTAGGATTCTTTTTCTTCTTTCCGATACGATATTTCTATTTGTATATTACGTATAACAGGAATGTAATTAGCGTATAACAGGAATGTAATTAGGGATCGAAAATCTCTATCAAATAAGGGTTTACTTTTAGAATGATGATATCAATTCTTATTTGATACATTGTTGTCGATAACGTTGATGAATTAAAAGAAACGGAGAGAGAGGGATTCGAACCCTCGGTAAACAAGAGTCTACATAGCAGTTCCAATGCTACGCCTTGAACCACTCGGCCATCTCTCCTACAGGATCTTATTCTGTACCAAAACCCGAATGAATAGCGAGTTTTTCATCTTAATTGTAGTACAGGTATGACCGACCGATGGTTTTTTCATAGAAAGAAAAAGTTCTTTTCCAATTTCATATTTATCGACAACAACTTCTTTCATTAGCTATCCCATCCATAGGTCTATTCCAAATTAATGAATCATCGGATGAATTTTTCTATTTCAATTGTATGGCGTGGCATATATACGTTATGCAAACAAAACGTATGGTTTCTCTATTTTAAAATTTATTTGAAAATTTGATTTTCTCATGGAATTATTATTCCATTCTTTTTATTTTTTGAATCATAATAAAAATCAAACCAAAATTTTTGAGTTATCAAAATCCATAGGAAAATAAAGTCCTTGGTTATTCAATTTAGATGAAATAGTGATAGGTTCTGGTCATCAGTATACTGCGAAATTGGAATGAGATCTAATCTGATTCAACTATTTCATCTTTGTGCAAAAAAGGGTATAAATTGAGACTCACATTTTTTCCAATTAGTCTGTTTTTATGTTATTTTGTACTGTATAATTCCCTTTTTTGTGGGATAATTTTACCCGAAGGAAGGGGAATGAGAAGAATTATAGAATGGATTGCTAATTATGTCTAGATCTCGAATAAATGGAAATTTTATTGATAAGACCTCTTCAATTGTAGCCAATATCTTATTACGAATAATTCCGACAACTTCAGGAGAAAAAAAGGCATTTAGCTATTACAGAGATGGTGCGATTTGATTTTTTTCTTGTCTTGTTTTTTGATCCCTCAGTTTTACGAGAAAAAGAATGTAGTTAGGAATAGATAGGAATAGAAAAAAAATTAGTGAAAAAAACCTACGCTTGGTGAAGGTGAAGTTTGGAGATAGAGCAATTCCTTCTGTCGTGTATCCTCGATTGATGCAGCCTTAGATGCTTCAATTATCTATTTGAGTATTGAGCGAAAGGTTACATATATAGATTCTTTATTAGAAGTCAATCCTACTTTTTTAATACCAATAGGTAGCATCGGGGAAAAAGCACTACAGCTAGAAATCAACAAAAGGAAAACTTTGTTATAAATTACCCTTTTCCTTATCGGTATCGGGGCTTAAAAGAAAAAAAGAAAAGAATGGTTGGGAAAACAAAGATCCATCTCATTCGTACTTTGGATACCTGTATAACCATCAAAGACTGTTGAAGTGACTAATTCCTGGAAATAGTAAGCATTGAGTACAAAGAAATCGTTGGAGTTATTTTTTCTATCTAGCACTAATACAATTGGTGTTAAGAAAAAATCTCTTGTGGGAAGGCTGGCTAGAAATTTCTTGTAAAAATACCAGCTCCTGTCAGTTCATAATGAGAATAGTGAAATTTTGATTACATGAATTATTTCTCTTAGTACTATGCACAGAAGGGAGGAGCCGTATGAGGTGAAAATCTCACGTACGGTTCTGGAACGGAGATTTTTTAAATAGAATGACGACCGTAACGGATGTCGGCTCAATCTGAAGGAAATTATGCGGAAGCTTTACAGAATTATTATGAAGCTACGCGACTAGAAATTGATCCCTATGATCGCAGTTATATACTCTATAACATAGGCCTTATACACACAAGCAACGGAGAGCATACAAAAGCTTTGGAATATTATTTACGGGCACTAGAACGAAATCCATTTTTACCGCAAGCTTTTAATAATATGGCCGTGATTTGTCATTACGTGCGACTATCTTCACTATAGAAAGAAGGAAAAAATATCAAATCCTCTAGTAACTAGTAAATACTAGAAAAAAAATAGGCTTTCTACATATGCATCGTCCAAAGTAACGATTTTTATCAGCTGTAGCAAGGAAAGAGACTTCGCGAGAACCAAAAAAATCGGAAGAAATAGGTATGGCCTATATACTATATTCTATGGATAAAGAATCGAATTGATAGAGAAAGCACCGTAAAGATCAATTAGTAAGTTATTTTTTGGTCAATACAGTTCATAACTGCTTACTTATGTCATGATATGGGATAAAAGTTCGAAATCAACTTATGTAATAGAGTTGATCTACTAAAGTATTGAGCAGCGGTGTAGTATCAAATCCCAAAGATAGTAAGTTCTTTTTTCTTATTCTTAACGGGGAAAGGTCTTTTTCAAAGATTCTATATCAATTTCATATACCATATATGAAATATGAAATCGAGATAGTTACCTTTCAGAAAATTCTAACGATATCAGGTGATATCTATGCTTCATTCTTCTGAAGGTGGGAAAAAAGATAAAACTAATCATTGATCCAAATTAGAATTTGAAACTTATGTAATAAACATCTTCTGGTTAACCCAAGATCAAATTGAATAGATTTA